CATAAAAAAAGTTTATTCTTAATTAATTGTTTCCGATTCACCGGATCTCACCTCTTTCGAAAAAAGTCAATAAAAAATCAAGATATGCACTAACTTATTTAATAATTTGATATTAGTATTTATTCTGAGGCTTTTCAAAATCGTTCAAATATTCAAAAAAAATAAGTTACAATTGGTCAAATGATATGACCAAGTTACATATAAAAAACGAATACTTATAATAGAAAAATGCAAATATAAATTATTATTACGATAGTTTATATTCATAGAGCAAGGATAAAAAATTACACGAAAAAGGGTACTTGATGCTAATATGAATCTAAGGTCACCGATCTAATGAAATAATAACTCTTCTTTTTAGTTTGTTTATTTCAACTCATTAACTAATTCATTATGGGATTGATTGTTTTCCATTTCAATCAAAACGATTTTTTAGTAAACGTTACAATATTCTAGATCTAAAATGATCTTTTTTTTATCGGGAAATGATAAAAAATGACTGAGATATTTTTTTATCAAACCACATATCCTTTAACAGATTTATTAATAGTCTCATTCGAATTTAACAATTTAATTTAGGTGTATTCTTTCCTCGAGTTTGCCTAAAAAAAGACTCCCGTTTTTTATTAGGCAAAAGTTTACAATCCTTTGAGGTATTTTATTCCATGTAAATAAAGTATAGAATGATGAAAATCAAGGTCTTTTAGGTTCTTTATTTATTTATTTTATTAAGTTTTATTTATATGACATAGCGGATTCTAAAGATATAAATTTAAGAGATAAAGAACGAGAACTAAGAGTTCCAATCAAAATAATTTTTGGTTTTACGAATATTGTATTGTCTGGAATCAAAATTTTCTTATTTCTAATAATTTTTGATACAATTTTCAGAGATCTTTCACATACACATATCTATATTTCTTTTTTATGAAGAGACTATTATTTAGAGAAAAAGTAGATAATGAATAAGAAATAATAATTCGTTTTGAACAATAGATGTCTTTCACATCCAACTATAACAATGAGTAATTTCTTCATTTTTAAATGGCAGTTCCAAAAAAACGTACTTCTATATCAAAAAAGCGTATTCGTAAGAATATTTGGAAAAGGAAAGGGTATTGGGCGGCGTTAAAAGCTTTGTCATTAGGCAAATCTCTTTCTACCGGGAATTCAAAAAGTTTTTTTGTACGACAAACAAGTAAGTCCTAAAATATTGGAATAATCGGAATGAATTTTACTCGCAAAATTGGCTCAGTAATTTGTTAATATAAAATTTACAATTGGCAGTCCCTATTCTAATCAATATGAAATAGACCAGGTTTCAATCTTAATCTTCTAAGATGTCGAAAAGAATAATTCTTCTGTTTTCTCAATTCTAAAAAAAAAGAATAAAGAAAAAAATACAAGATTTTTTATTTATTTTTCGTATATTTTCACTCACATTGTGGTGGTGGGGAGTCTTATTTTCCCCATCGACCTTTACAATAATGAAAAATTTTTATCTTTCTCGAGAAGGGCAAATATAATATTTTTCGTTAAAATTAATGAATTGTTGAAACTAATTGATTCCATGTTAAAAAATTTTTCTTTTTGATAACTTTCTGACTTCTTAATTTATCCTTCTTAATTTATCGGAATTACTATAAGGATTTCCAATATATCTCCAATTTTCAGCCCACTCAATAAAAGAACTTAATTGTTGAGATATTATGTACAAATAAGGTGTCAATTTGGAGTAATCCAAAAAATAGGCATATTTTGGATTCATTGATAAAATTTATTTTTTGTTTCAAATTTATGAAATCAGATAAACGAGAAATAATTAAGCATCCATATGAAAACATTTTTTTTATTCTATGGAGAGAATTCTCTAGTTGCAAAAGTTGGATTTTAGACTAGGATAAACTACGTCAAAGTCCTAAGATAAATAAACCGGACACCCTAAGAAACTAATGAACCTTGAAATTTACTTTTGAACTCATTTTTTTATCAATTTTCATCTTTACTAAAAAACTTATTTGATTGAATTGACTTGTTCAATCTCGACGATTGAATATAAATAGGCTATTATGAGTTCGAGCAAGCCGCTATGGTGAAATCGGTAGACACGCTGCTCTTAGGAAGCAGTGCTAGAGCATCTCGGTTCGAGTCCGAGTGGCGGCATGCCATCTTATAAAAGAGATCCAATAGATCCTATAATATAATAAAAAAATAGATCCAATAGATCCTATAATAAAAATAAATTAAATTCCCGATTTATATTTATTAATTAAATTAATTTAGGGGATTCCCTCTCTTTTTTTCATTTTTATGATATTTTCAACTTTAGAGCATATCTTAACTCATATTTCTTTTTCGATTGTTTCAATTGTAATTACAATTCATTTGATAACCTTATTGGGCAATGAAATCATAAAACCATATGATTCGTCAGAAAAGGGGATGCTAGCTACTTTTTTATGTCTAACAGGATTATTAATCACTCGTTGGATTTATTCGG